AGTAACAACATAGGGGGAAATGAGGAAATAGAATATGAAAAGAAAATCGAAAGAAATGAATGCAAGGGGATCAGATTCCATTTGTATTATATCTGAACTGAATCTTGGCTATTCGTACCCCTCAACTCCCCTTGTAATATAGAAGAAGTAGTACCATTCTTTGTGAACGAGAGGAGACACAGTATGAACAAATAAATAAAAAGACGAGGAAACAAAATCTATTTCTTTCTTTAGATACGCTTTACTCATCTATAAATATTCTATATTTCTTAAATAGAAGGGGTATCTCTCCAGCCACTTAGATGGATAAACATATATCATGATCTATACTATTAATTAATGAATATGTATGTCGACCAATTTGTAGAATCGATACTCATACAATACAAATAATCCATGTGCCAGGAACCAGATTTGAACTGGTGACACGAGGATTTTCAGTCCTCTGCTCTACCAGCTGAGCTATCCCGACCATTCACGACGCATCATCCTCATTTTAATAGATGACTTGGGTCTATGTCAATTAAAAAGACGAAAAGGGGAGTACAAAGTCTTATCCAGGCCTTGGTGGTATTTCTTAGCTCTTCAAAAAAAAAAGAAGACTTTGTAAGTTTCAGTACAGTACGAGCGATAATATGATCATTCCAATTTACAATCGGGGTTACTTGCTCAATGATGTTCATTTGTACGTGTATCGTATATATCAAAAGGCTTGTGAAAAGAAAAAAATTAATGAATGAGAAACATAACGAATTTTGAACCGCTAACGAAATGAGAGTATAGGATAAAAATTAGGGAATCAAATGGGCCTTTTTGGGGATAGAGGGACTTGAACCCTCACGATTTCTAAAGTCGACGGATTTTCCTCTTACTATAAATTTCATTGTTGTCGATATTGACATGTAGAATGGGACTCTATCTTTATTCTCGTCCGATTAATCAATTTTTCAAAAGATCTATCAGATTACGATGGAGTAAATGATTTGATCAATGAATATTCCATTTTTTTTACTTGGAATCGATTCACAGCAATTCTTTCATTTTTCATATAAACATATAAATAAAAAAAAAAAGATTCGGGTCATCATTAATCATTTGGCTTGGAGATAGTATTTCAGTACGGATACGTATATATAGGTTTATTCTTCATCCTTTCTGGAGTTTCGATGGAAGGATTCCTTTACTAACGCATCGCAGCCAACTCCATTTGTTAGAACAGCTTCCATTGAGTCTCTGCACCTATCCTTTTTTATTATCACTTTCTGAATCCTTGTTTGTTTTCAGAAAACAGGATTTGGCTCAGGATTGCCCATTTATAATTCCAGGGTTTCTCTGAATTTGAAAGTTATCACTTGGTAGGTTTCCATACCAAGGCTCAATCCAATTAAGTCCGTAGCGTCTACCAATTTCGCCATATCCCCCCCTTTTTTTATTAGGGTCTTGATGCCACTCTTCTTTATTCGTTTATTTATATTAGGCCGGAACCGTTGAATTCATTAGATAGCAGTTCCATATTGAAAGGCGTTTTCTCCTAATTTGGATTTATTGTCTATCTTCTTTCATCTCTATCGGATACTCATATTTGGTCCAATCAGAAAAGATTCTATCAGTTCTGTATTCGAAATTAAATTCAATACGAAATTAAATTCAATATACAATATATATGGATATATACCACATATATATTATGTATATTTATTATACATAATAATATTATACATAAATATATATGTGGTATATGTATAAGCTAACATGCTATGCCCCTATTTCTATCATTTTTAGCGTGTAATTTTGAATACTTGAACGGTCGATTCTTTTTTTTCGTCTTAGCTTTCACCTTTCCGAATGAAAACACCGGAATGTTTCATTATGATCTGGATTGGATTGCGTTTATATAGATTGCACTTTTCTTTTTCATTTTTTTCTTCCCCTTTTCTTAGGGCAGACCTTCTATAACAATAACATAAATAACATAAAAAAAAGAACTAAAAAGGAAATTTTTTATTATAATATATTCGTTATTATAATAATTATAATATTTTTAATATTTTTTATATTTTTTATATTATAAAAATGAATATTATAATATTCAAAAATAATTACAAAGTCATTTTTTAATTCAAAAAAAATCTTACTATCTAATCAAGATATTGATTATTGATAAACATATAGTTGATAAAAAAAATCGAAATTATATAGCGCTATATTAATTGTTATGTTAATTGCTATGTTTTATAATATTCAAATATCCAATATTTCTTTGAACTTCTATTCTATATTCTTCTCTCCAGTCATATGAATTATGAACAGTTAATAGCTAAGATCCCAGTAGTTTACTAAATTCCTATGCGTGTACAATTTATGTTATGCGAGCCCGCTTAGCTCAGAGGTTAGAGCATCGCATTTGTAATGCGATGGTCATCGGTTCGATTCCGATAGCTGGCTTTTCTCCATCTGTTTGATTTTTTTTTTTTGTTACAAAATCGATAATAAGAATATT